TAGGTAGGGTACTACGAAAGGAAGTTGATCATGGATTATCAATAAGCCTAGAATTGATTCTTCCTGGGTCGATGCCCGAGTGGTTAATGGGGACGGACTGTAAATTCGTTGGCGATATGTCTACGCTGGTTCAAATCCAGCTCGGCCCAATAATTCGCCGATCCATGAGGATGATATAACCAATTTATCCTCCAGAAATGCCTGATATATAGGAATATAAATAAAAAGAAATAGTCTCCATTTTTCTGCCCCATTTTTTTGTTCATTTGTTCCTACACGTTCTGATTTTTCTAATGATCTGAATGAATAATATGTAAATATTAAGTATAAGGAAAGAGGTAAAGAAAAAAAAAAGAGTCCTTTCCTTCATTGAAGGATTCAATATCAATCGATGTGGCAATAACCACAGGATGACTAGGAATCTGTGTCACTCTAGTTTATATTCATGTAAATATGAAGTATATCACTCGTGTTTTTGTTAAAAAGACGGAAATTTTCAATATAAAGAAATTATAAGTATGCTGTATAACTCATTTACCCGGGATTGTAGTTCAATCGGTCAGAGCACCGCCCTGTCAAGGCGGAAGCTGCGGGTTCGAGCCCCGTCAGTCCCGACCTAGAAATTAGAAATCAGATGAATCCATCCATTCATCTCTCCATTTTCTGTGAAGGGGGACAAGGGGAAGAATTTCATTCTCAGCGGTGGACTTTATTTCTTTCGTTTTTCGTTTCGCATTTCTCATCGGACAAATACGGTCATTTCAATTACTTCAAATAGTATAGTACAGTACCAATTGATGGGAGAGAGACATATGTAGATTGATCGTTGGTATCACCATATTCAGGATTCCAAGAGAGACTGTACTGGTCTGGCTTTTTCGATTGCTCCTGATCAATGGAATGAAATAGAGTACCCATATGTTTCCCGGGAGCACATACACAAGTTTTATTCGTTTATTGTACGATACACAATTAGCCTCATATGGTTATCCTGACAGAGTACTTTTCAGATAAAACCTACCCCCTTCTTTCTCTCTCCCTTGTTCTAGGGGGGGAAAGAGGTGAATAATCTTTTTTCTTCATATTTTCACGGCCCCATCGAAGAAAGAACAAAATCCATAAGTAAGTGGATTTATCGGAATATTAGATCTTTTATACCGGGACCCCTTTTTATCACACTTCTCTGTCTTCCAAGAAGATTAGGTCATCACAAAAACTTCGCTTAGAACTTAACTTGTTCCTTTTTTCCATTTCACTCCTACCTACTGTTTGGGTCTGTGACCAATGGAACACCGGTCAGATAATACCCCATCAGATGATTGTATAAGGAAGACGATAGGTTAAAGAAAGAGTTGAAATGAGAAATTCAATGGGATTCTTGATTGGATCGGGAATCCCATTTTTGATTCGGTATGGATAAAAGATCTTCCTATGTTATACTATTCGTGAATCCGATTTGATGGATCAGATATTATTATTCATGATATTGATCCGATTCAGCATCATCAGGATACAATCCATCCCATGGAATTCTCAGGAGAAAGACTTATCATCTCTATGGGATTAGATCCCGAGTTATTGCGAAGCAAAAAAAAAACGATGAGATTATGGAAGTCAATATTCTCGCATTTATTGCTACTGCGCTGTTCATTCTAGTTCCTACTGCTTTTTTACTTATCATCTACGTAAAAACAGTCAGTCAAAGTGATTAATTTAAATGAAACTTGACTTATTAGTTCTTATCAATGATTAAAGAACGAAAGGGATTCAAATCCCAAGTCTTAAATGAAATGAGTGGATTGTAGTCAGCAGTATAAAATAGATAGTATGGTAGAAAGGTTCATATAGTTCTTTCTACCATACTATCTATTATTGGATTGTATAAAGTTGTATAAATATATGTGCTTGATATGGATCAATCTAGAATATGTATCTAGATATGTGTACATGTAAATGTAAATAGCACTCCAATTCTATTTCTTCGCTACATCCATTTGATTTCATTTGTATTGATTCCGATCAATCTGAAATAATCGAACGTCAACTCTTCTAATACCTAGGTTTCTGATTATTTTCAATATGGATCCCGAGATCCATCAAACCAATCAATGGAGGAGGAATAGTATGGGCATTATATTATATAAATTATATAAAAAGAAAAAAAATAACCAAGTCCTTTTTTTTTAGCATTCCGAAGAAGTAACTATAGAACTCCTTGGATCATCTGTTAACGGCTCAATCAATCACTTCTTCGGATTTGTAAAAGGAGTAGTGGACCTCTTGATTTTTCATGCTTGAACCATACCATGGCATGAGGTGAGTTGAGAAAGCATAAATATGATTCCTAGGAGTATAAAACAGTAAGTGCACATAAACCGCCCAACGCAAGCAAGATCTTATTATGCGTAGTACCTCTCTGGACAACCACTATGTCTATGTTGTCTCCAGTAGAAAAATACGTATCCACTAGCAGAACGGCTTCCTCTTTGAAGAGTAAAGG